ATCAAATAAGGTTTTCGTTAGAAAAAGATTCTATAAAAGCAATGATAAATAGATACTAATAGAGCAAGAAAAGAAGGAAATAAAAAAACATAGTATAGAAAAGATATCCAAAATGATATAGAAATCACTATCCTATCCTTAGTTTTTATTTCCTTAATTTAATTTCGTTTGATTAGGGCAAAGTTCCTTAAAAACCTCTGCCTTTTTTAAAATATCCTGAACAGTTCCTGTGGGCTGAGCACCTTTTTCAAGGAAATAGAGAATAGCAGGAACGTTTAAATAAGTTTGATTCTTGATTGGATCATAAAAACCTACTTTCCGAAGATCTCTTCCTTCTCTTCGGGATCGAACATCAATTGCAACGATTCGATAGACGGCTCATCGGGATAGATGTAGATGAAAAAGAACCCCCCCCCCCTAGAACCGTATAGGAAGTTTTCTCCTCGTACGGCTCGAGAAAAAATGATTCGAAGTTTTGTCTATGAATAAAATTCTAATAAATAGTAAAGGAATCCGTAAAAGAAATTACCCTATAATTGAACTCATAGTCATTTTTATTTAGCTTCCTTCCTGAAAACTAAAAAATCATTTGTACTCATAACTCAAGTTGAATATTATCAAATATATTAAAGAAAATTAATATATTTTTTTATTGAGTGGTCTTTAACCCCCCCCTTTGTCTCCTATTTAGTATTTAGATTCTTTATTCGGATCTGTGAGACAATTGAAGCGGTGTTTCCTTGTTCTGGGATCCTTTATCTTTGTTTTAAATCATTGGGTTTAGACATTACTTCGGTGCTTCTTAATCTTTTCAAAATGGTAGCAACATACCCCTTTTGCGATTTCTTTCTATCAAAGAATCATACCGACGGTTGATTCGTACGCGATACACTGTGGATCGAAAAAGTTTTTGCGGTTCCAACAATTCAATTTTTTTGAATTGAAAATTTGCTCGAATCGGATCCTTTCGATTTCTATATCGAAGATATACTTACGAAGTTGTTCCAATTTATTGATTGGCATTAACCCTAGATCTTTGCCCCTGAGAAATTAATAAATACTTTCTACTCGAGCTCCATCATGAACTATTTACATTACAACCCAATAAAAAAAGAAGGGTTCTAGTAGAATAGAACAAACGACGTCGAGCCAAGAGCACCTTCATTCCTATATAAAAGAAAATGGTGGATGTAAGAATAAGAATCCACACCGGATCGTGTCCTTCAAGTCGCACGTTGCTTTCTACCACATCGTTTTAAACGAAGTTTTACCATAACATTCCTCTAATTTGGAACCAGTATGGAATTGATTCAATTATGGAATCATGAATAGTCATTGGTTCAGTCGGTACAGAGACATAGTCATTTATATTTTTTCTTAACTATTAACTACATGGATAATAAAGATTTTTCTGAAGAAATCTTAGCAAGACCCGAGCTTTTTTTGTATGAACGGAACTTTTTTCTATAAATCTCTATCTCAAAAAGAATCTAACAGAAATATCCAGAAATCGAAATATAGAAATAACCTAACTAACAGAAATAACACGAATAAATAAATTCTATTTGACTTTGCCTGTTCAAGTAACTCAATAAGATAGACTGACCCATTTCCAACTTTCCAAAGATTCAACCCATAAGGAATCATTACAAATCTTGATAATTGAAAAAGTTTCCTACTTCGACATCATTATTTCAGTCAAGTTTTACTTTTACAGTAAAGGCTACATTTGATTATCATAAGAAATAAAATAAGAAATAAAAATCTCTGTTTCTTTTCAAATAGAATTGTCAATGATTTAAAGCAAACAAATAAGTTAAATAGATCGAACAATAAAAATAAATATCATTGTTAAATATTTAAATTTGAATATTTTAGGGATGCAAATTCTTTTTCACAAAAATAGAAAGACTGTTGTCGCTGAAATAGGATAACAATACATACCTACAATACATACCTATAGGCTAAGCACTTCCTCTTTTATATGTATTTTCATATTTTGTTTAACCTGAAATAATCTTTCTGCAACTGTGATCTATGTCCCATCTTATCTTTATCTGGATCACAAAAGGATTCAGTTACATTTCCATGTCATTTGAACTCGATTTAGTTCAGTTTGTGAAAAACTGAGATATGATTCCGAAAAGAATCATTCAAAAAAGAAAAAAGAATAATATTCTATCCAATATTAGACCTTGAAACAGAACCTTGTTGAACAAAAAAGATGTATTCGGATACAATGGATATGCTCTGGGACGGAAGGATTCGAACCTCCGAATAGCGGGACCAAAACCCGTTGCCTTACCACTTGGCTACGCCCCATTTCTATTTTTATTGGACATTAATACTAATAAAGAATAATATTGCTATTAAGTGTTCGTCAATTCCAGTCCAACTATCTATAGAAAATCTTTCTTCTTTATTCTTCTTTATATAATATATTATAGATTCGTGCTAGGATTTTGACATGTGTATATCTAGAATTCAACTGAATTTATTGATCATTACATATAATTCAATTAAGATATTGTATGAAAGTATGATTTCTTCTATTCTCCTTTGAGAATTGGAGGATTTTTGATTGAGCGGAAAAAGAAGGATTTTTTGTCTACCTTACTTTCTTCATTTTTCCTTATATAAAAAACTCAATCAAAATGCAATTATTTCGACGAACAAAATGTCTGTTATGCTTAATATCTTTAGTTTGATCTGTCTTAATTCTGCCCTTTATCCGAGTAGTCTTTTCTTTGCCAAATTGCCCGAAGCCTATGCTTTTTTGAATCCAATCGTAGATGTTATGCCAGTTATACCCCTGTTCTTTTTTCTTTTAGCCTTTGTTTGGCAAGCTGCTGTAAGTTTTCGATAAGATCTTGAATACTATCCTAGAAAATTCATATTTATTCGATAAAAATTATAACAATTGATAAGATCAAATAAGTCTGGGAATATGAACCTTCAATTCAAACATTGAAATTCTTGGATAGCCGCAATTTGGCTCGCCCCATTTCCCGATTCTAATCCTTTTCTGGCGAAAGACCTTAATTAGGTTTTAGGTTAGGGGCCCTTAGAATATCTAATTGTGGGTATGAAAGTGATTTGTGGTAATCAAAGACTCTTATTACAATTACAAATTTCAACTTCATTTGAATTTCTGAACATTCTTTTCTATTTCTAGAATTCATTTCTTGGTGTCAAAATAGGATATGTGATATAAAAATGGAGGATCTATTATCTTTTCTCGTTTTTCTTTTTCAAAAAATGATCTTGGAGGTTGTGTAATGCTTACTCTCAAACTTTTCGTTTACACAGTAGTAATATTCTTTGTTTCTCTCTTCATCTTTGGATTCCTATCCAATGATCCAGGACGTAATCCTGGACGTGAAGAATAAAAATTTCGTGTTTCTTGCTTGATTTTACAATTTTCTTAAGATTTTATTTTGTATATTCCATACGTTTAACTAGGAAAAAATCAAAAGGGGTTTGCGAAATTTGAAAGAAAAAATATAAAGTCATCAACGGAAACGGAAAGAGAGGGATTCGAACCCTCGGTACGAATAACTCGTACAACGGATTAGCAATCCGCCGCTTTCGTCCACTCAGCCATCTCTCCCAATTGAAAAAGATAATTACTATGTTACATTACACATCAAGTAAGGATTAAAGAAACTATTTCTTTCACATTCTTTATCGTTATTATATAATTAGCAATTCCATTTAGATGCTCGAAAGATCCAAATAGAAAGATAAATAAAGAAGACCTTCTTGCTTTTATTTTGTTCGAAGTGCCTTTTGGGCCTGGCCCGGTCAATACCCAGCCGGGCCTTTTTTTGTTCCAAGGAATTCCCTTGATTTAGAGGTATAGGAAAGGAAACATACTCTAAAAAAGATACCCAATTTGGTATCTGTGTAAGAATTTCTGTTGTGGGGTTTACATATACTTATCATTTTTGTTATAATGGAAATTGAGAAGGATTTTGAATTCAAAAGAATAAATTAAGTATATTTTGTAGTTTCTTATGTCATTAGGCAAACCCAATTTTAGATTCAAATCCAAGAATCATTCAGGAATTCTCCGTCAACGAATAGTTAATGTAGTTAATGGTTCGCATTTGTCATAAATTTTGGCGGCATGGCCGAGTGGTAAGGCGGGGGACTGCAAATCCTTTTTCCCCAGTTCAAATCCGGGTGCCGCCTCATCAACAAACGAATCAAAATCTCTTATCTGCTAATATAAATCACCCTAATTTTCCCCAGCAGAACACGATAAGGGGATTGTTGATACTTGGTTGATTCTAAACATCTGTTCTGGGGATTTTGTAAAATATTGGAAATCTTTCAATCTAAAATTCAAAGAAAAATTATATTATAATGGTCGAAGCAAGACTTCCCGATTCCCTTCTACTGCTAATTACTGCTAATGCTCTACTGCTAATTACTGCTAATGCAATGTCTACTGATTGGGTCTTGAATTTCATTGGCATAGCCAGCGCTAACTAGTTGTGGGAAGTCCTTTATGTAATCTACATATATAGACTCGCGAGAATCTCTGAGTGGTCAGGCATTCAATCACTATTAGATTGAGATTGGATCACTATTAGATTGAGATTGGATGGATCATTTACTTTTTTATAGAAAAAGTGAAAAAATTATTATTTTTTTTGAAACCCCTCGTCAAGAGTATAATATACTATCTCTCAACTGCTTCAGAGAGACAATCGGGAAAGGGTACAGATTAGATCAAATAGCAAATAAAAGTATGTAATAGATAGCACTGGATCGATTTTTACTTTGAAGGGCAACAAAGAATGGGACCTCTTTTTTTATTACTATATGTTCCATTAGTAACATTCCTTTGTAGCGTGATTGTGTATTTTATTTGTGTTTAGTCTTTCCCGATTAGAAATCATATAGGAATCTTTTAGAAATGTATTTATTTGATTGGTTCATCAATAGTGAATAGTGTTCGGCCAGAATCCCTTTTTGACTCTGGACCATGGATTCTACTATTATTAGTGAGCAATACAATAATGGAATATTTCTATCATAAAGATAAGGGACATAATTGACATGGATATAGTAAGTCTCGCTTGGGCTGCTTTAATGGTAGTCTTTTCATTTTCCCTTTCACTCGTAGTATGGGGAAGAAGTGGACTTTAGAAGCACTACTAATTTAGTTGAGGAATGAAAGGTATCAATTGTTTTATAGATCGTTCTGCAACGTATTTTTTATTTGAATTGCAATAATTTTCAAATCAAAATATATTCATTTCGAAATTCCATTGGATTCTAATGGAGAAATGGATTCTATAACAGTAAAACAATTATTGCAGAAAGAAAGAAATTTTTCAGAAAGAAAATGGGGTCCTACGTTAATTCCATATATGGATTAATCACTACATATATTGAAGATAGAAGCTAATATAGTATAGCAACTTTATTAGAAAGTCAAGTGCAATTTTATACACTACTATAACACTAATAGAGAGTATGGTAAGAAAGAAATGTCTTTCTTACCATACTCTCGGATCTCATAGAATACCGTCCATTATAGCCCGTGGATTTCATTTAAGACGCAAAAAAAGAATCCTTTTGATTTGATTTCTTCAACTATTGATAAGAACTAAGAAGTCAAGTTTCATTTCAAGTAATTAATTATTTTGACTGACTGTTTTTACGTAAATGATAAGTAGAAAAGCAGTAGGAACTAAAATGAACAGTGCAGTAGCAATAAATGCAAGAATATTTACTTCCATAATCTCAATCTCATCGTTTTTTTATTTCACAATAACTCGGGATTTAATCCCATAGAGATGATAAATCTTTCACCTGTCAATTCAATGAATGCATTACCTATCGATGATCTTGAATCGGATCAATATCATGAATAACAATATCTGAGCTAGTAAATTAATTCGTCGTCGAGAATTGAATAGTATAACATACGAAGATCTTTTATCCATACCGAATCCAAGATTGGATTCCCGGACCAATCAAAAATTCCTTTATTTATCCTTCTGTTCTTTTCTATAACCTACCTTAGGTCTTCCGGGTAGAACCATCAAATGAAGTATCCTCGTCCGTTTCCATTAACTACAAAACCCCAACAAACAATACAAGCGAAGTGGAAAAAGAGAGGAATTGGGTTGTAAATTGGAATGATCCAATTTTCTTTGGAAGACAAAGAAGTATGAGAAAGATGAATCGCGGGAGAAAAGATGGAATATTCTATCAACTTCACTATTCGTCACTATTTTCGTTATTTTCATTTTAGTTTAGGGTTTGTTCTTTCTTCGACAGAATCCTGAAAAAAAGAGGGGAAACCCCCTCGGAATGAAATTATGCTCTCTGTCCCTTCTTTCATTTCACATAAAATGGAGAGGTGAATTGATGTACTTATTGGATCCGTCGGGACTGACGGGGCTCGAACCCGCAACGTCCGCCTTGACAGGGCGGTGCTCTTGCCTATTGAACTACAATCCCAGGGAAATAAGAAGAGATCTAGCAGAAAATTTTGATTCTTTTTTCTTCTCTCTTATCAGGTATTTCTTAAGAACAAGAGGGTTCTACCATCTGATAGTAGATTGGCGAATTGTTGGGCCGAGCTGGATTTGAACCAGCGTAGACATATTGTCAACGAATTTACAGTCCGTCCCCATTAACCACTCGGGCATCGACCCAACGCCTAATTAGACGTTCCATAATCAACTTCCTTTCGTCTCCCAGGCGGACTTGACAAATACATTTCACTTTTGATAAAATCCTACTCCTATGGTCTTGGTATACCCCTAGAGGGACTTGAACCCTCGTTTTCTCCGTGAAAGAGAGAGGTCGTAACCACTGGACCATAGGGGCACCAATGGACCATAGGGGCCTATGGCCACCTTTATTCATAAATAAACTAGAAATAGTAGTTGCCGAGGGCCGTCCAATCAAAAAGCACTACACAATACAAATACAATAGGGAATAAGGCCTAAGGCCACCTTATATAAATCAGCCGAGGGACACTTTTAGAAGATGAATAGGATATGAATCAAACCGAAAAACTCGTGAACTTTTCTGTAGGTTAATGGTAATCAAACTTTACCGTTAAACTATAAAATCTTTCAACTTTATTTCATTGGTCTTTCTCGTCTTTATCTCTCTCATTCAGAAAGAGTTCTGCATTGGATCCAAAAACCCGTACCTCTGAATCAGCAGGAGATGCAAAAAAGGATTTACCAAAGTCCGATTTGGGAATTCTATTGAGCCCTAAATCATATCAAAGTCATATCAAATCAAATTATATTATATTGAGCCCTAAATAATACTGTCAATTGATTGAGCCCTAAAGAATACTGTCAATTGACGACAGGAGGGCAATAAAAGAAGAGAAAAGACATTAGGTGGGTTCATCAATACAACATTCCTTTAGTTTTCTGGTATTAAATATTCAAGTAGATTAGATATCTTCAAGTAGATTAGAATATCAATACCGTTATACATTATAATATAAGAAACTG